GCTCGCGTAGCTTAAATTAAAGCATAGCACTGAAGATGCTAAGATGGACCTTAAAAAGTTCCACAAGCATAAAGGTTTGGTCCTAGCCTTATTATCAGCTCTAGCCTTACTTACACATGCAAGTCTCCGCAGCCCTGTGAGAATGCCCCCAACTTCCTATATGGACTTAGGGAGCCGGCATCAGGCACAATAACTTTAGCCCAAGACGCCTTGCTTAGCCACACCCCCAAGGGAAATCAGCAGTGACAAACATTAAGCCATAAGTGAAAACTTGACTTAGCCAAGGTTAAGAGGGCCGGTAAAACTCGTGCCAGCCACCGCGGTTATACGAGAGGCCCTAGTTGATCACCACGGCGTAAAGAGTGGTTATGGAACTAACAAACTAAAGCCGAAAGCCCCTTAAACTGTCATACGCACCCAGAGGCCGGAACCCCACTATACGAAAGTAGCTTTACCAAAGTCCACCAGAATCCACGACAGCTGGGACACAAACTGGGATTAGATACCCCACTATGCCCAGCCATAAACCTAGATGCTTTCATACAATTAGCATCCGCCAGGGAACTACGAGCACTAGCTTAAAACCCAAAGGACTTGGCGGTGCTTCAGACCCCCCTAGAGGAGCCTGTTCTAGAACCGATAATCCCCGTTCAACCTCACCACTTCTTGCCCTTTCCGCCTATATACCACCGTCGCCAGCTTACCCTGTGAAGGAGAAAAAGTAAGCGAAATGGAGACCCTCCAAAACGTCAGGTCGAGGTGTAGCATACGAAGTGGGAAGAAATGGGCTACATTGCCTGACACAGGCTATATACGGAAAGTCACCTGAAATAGTTACTCGAAGGTGGATTTAGCAGTAAAAGGGGAGTAGAGCACCCTTTTGAAGCCGGCTCTGAAGCGCGCACACACCGCCCGTCACTCTCCCCAACAAGCCACTACACAAAGTAAATAACACCACAAAACAAAAAAGGGGAGGCAAGTCGTAACATGGTAAGTGTACCGGAAGGTGCACTTGGAATAACTAGGACGTGGCCGAGACAGTTAGGCAACTCCCTTACACTGAGTATACACCCATGCAAGTTGGGTCGTCCTAAGCCAGAAAGCTAGCTCTAACATAATAGTTAAACCCATAATTTCCATCACTACTCATAAACCAAAACACCCAACAACTAAATCATTCAACCACCCCAGTACGGGCGACAGAAAAGGACCCAAAGAAGCTATAGATAAAGTACCGCAAGGGAAAGCTGAAAAAGAAATGAAAAAACCCATAAAAGCATAAAAAAGCAGAGAATACCACTTGTACCTTTTGCATCATGGTTCAGCCAGTAAAAGTATGCAAAGAGATCTCTAGTATACACCCCCGAAACCCAACGAGCTACTCCAGGACAGCCCATCCAGGGCCAACCCGTCTCTGTCGCAAAAGAGTGGGAAGATCTTCGAGTAGAGGCAAAAAACCTACCGAGTCGGGTTATAGCTGGTTGCCCAGAAAATGAATAATAGTTCAGCCCCGCACAGCCCAATTCACACTAGTAACACTACAAAAGATGAAGAGCCACTAACGGGAGTTAATCAGAAGAGGTACAGCTCCTCTGATAAAGGACACAACCTTGGCAGAAGATTAAAGAATAAAATTAAACAAGGCCACAAGTCTCAGTGGGCCTGAAAGCAGCCACCTGAACAGAAAGCGTTAAAGCTCAGACCAAAAACTATGCCTTTCATCAGATTAAATAATCCAAAATCCCTTTAACCACTGGGCCCCCCCATGCACTCATGGGAGAGATCATGCTGAAACGAGTAACAAGAAGATTGAACTTCTCCAAGCACAAGTGTAAGTCGAACCGGACCCCCCATCGACAATTAACGAACCCAAAAACAGAGGGTACTACACCACCACCACCCCAAGTCAAGAAAATCATGTTATATAAATCGTTTATCCTACACAGGAGTGCCAAACCAAGGAAAGACTAAAAGAAAAAAAAGGAACTCGGCAAACCTAAACCCCGCCTGTTTACCAAAAACATCGCCTCTTGCCACTATAAGTATAAGAGGTCCCACCTGCCCTGTGACTAAAAGTTTAACGGCCGCGGTATCCTAACCGTGCGAAGGTAGCGCAATCAATTGCCTTTTAAATGAAGGCCTGTATGAATGGTATAACGAGGGTTTGACTGTCTCTTTTTTCCAGTCAGTTAAACTGATCTGTTCGTGCAGAAGCGGACATAATTATACAAGACGAGAAGACCCTATGGAGCTTTAGACACTAACCAACCATGAGAAACGACCCAAGACAATATCACCCTAAACCCCCATGGACCTGGAATAAAAGTCTTAGGTTGGGGCGACCACGGGAGAAAAAAAAGCTCCCGAGCAGACCAGGGAAACCCTGAAGCCAAGAGTTACAACTCTAAGCCACAAAAATTTTGACTGAAATGATCCGGCCACGGCCGATTAACGAACCAAGTTACCCTAGGGATAACAGCGCAATCCCCTCCCAGAGTTCATATCGACAAGGGGGTTTACGACCTCGATGTTGGATCAGGACATCCTAATGGTGCAGCCGCTATTAAGGGTTCGTTTGTTCAACGATTAAAGTCCTACGTGATCTGAGTTCAGACCGGAGTAATCCAGGTCGGTTTCTATCTGTAAGACAACCACTCCTAGTACGAAAGGACCGGAGTGGAAAGGCCTATGCCAAAAGCAAGCCTTCCATTCACCTGCTGAAGACAAATAAAACAGACAAAAATGGGTTACACAAGGCCTAAGAAAAAGGCCACACAATTCGCGCTAGGGTGGCAGAGCCCGGTAAATGCAGAAAGCCTAAGCCTTTCCTCTCGGAGGTTCAAGTCCTCCCCCTAACTCATGTCAAACACTCTCATCACCCATATTATTAACCCCTTAGCCTACATTGTTCCTGTCTTATTAGCAGTTGCCTTTCTAACATTAGTAGAGCGCAAAGTACTCGGATATATGCAATTACGAAAAGGGCCCAATGTAGTAGGACCATACGGCCTACTCCAACCAATTGCAGATGGGATTAAACTATTTATTAAAGAACCAATCCGACCCTCAACATCATCCCCCTTTCTATTCCTAGCGACCCCAACCCTAGCACTCACACTAGCACTCACCCTATGAGCCCCCCTTCCTCTGCCACACCCAGTCACTGATTTAAACCTAAGCATGCTATTTATTCTTGCACTGTCTAGCTTAGCCGTGTATTCTATTTTAGGCTCAGGATGAGCATCAAACTCCAAGTACGCACTAATCGGCGCACTCCGAGCAGTAGCCCAAACTATTTCCTACGAAGTGGCACTAGGACTCATCCTACTTTCAACAATCGTATTCACAGGAGGTTTTACGCTGACAATATATAGCATTACACAAGAAGCTATTTGACTCCTAGCCCCCGCATGACCACTAGCAGCAATATGATTCGTCTCCACCCTAGCTGAAACAAACCGGGCCCCCTTTGACCTAACCGAAGGGGAATCCGAATTAGTGTCAGGGTTCAATGTAGAATATGCAGGAGGCCCATTTGCACTATTCTTCCTAGCAGAATACGCCAATATCCTATTTATAAATACCCTATCCGCCATCCTATTTATAGGCGCTACAAACCTACCAATACTACCAGAGCTCACCACCATGAACATTATAATTAAAGCCGCTCTCTTATCTGCCCTATTCCTTTGAGTCCGAGCCTCGTACCCGCGATTCCGATATGACCAGCTTATACACCTAGTCTGAAAAAACTTCCTACCCCTCACACTGGCACTAATTATGTGACACACCGCCATCCCCCTAGCAACCGCAGGACTCCCCCCTCAGTTATAAAGGAACTGTGCCTGAACGCCCAAGGGACACTTTGATAGAGTGAACCACAGGGGTTAAACTCCCCTCAGCTCCTTAGAAACAAGGGAATTGAACCCTTCCTCTGGAGATCAAAACTCCAGGTGCTTCCTCTACACCACTTTCTAGTAAGGTCAGCTAAATAAGCTTTTGGGCCCATACCCCAAACATGTTGGTTAGAACCCTTCCCATACTAATGAACCCCTATGTACTCAGCACCCTCCTTATTAGCCTAGGACTAGGAACCACCCTAACTTTCATAAGCTCTCACTGATTACTAGCATGAATAGGCCTAGAAATCAACACCCTAGCTATTATTCCACTAATAGCCCAAAAACACCACCCACGAGCAGTAGAAGCTACAACCAAATACTTCCTCATCCAAGCAACAGCAGCGGCCATAATCTTATTTGCCGCCACAACCAACGCATGAATCCACGGACAATGGGATATCAGCCAGATATACCACCCCATCCCATGCTCAATTACCATAACCGCCCTTGCACTTAAAATCGGATTGGCCCCCCTTCACCTGTGACTACCAGAAGTTTTACAAGGAATTACCTTAATAACAGGACTAATCTTATCTACATGACAAAAATTAGCCCCCCTTGCACTAATTATACAAACAGCAAACAACGCCCACCCCCATCTACTCACATTCTTAGCATTAACCTCCACCCTAGTAGGGGGGTGAGGAGGCTTAAACCAAACACAATTGCGAAAAATCCTAGCCTACTCATCAATTGCACACCTAGGATGAATAATCCTCGTATCCCAAATAGCCCCAAAAATAACACTTCTCGCCCTAATCACATATGTTATCATAACAACCGCAACCTTTCTAACACTAAACAACATCAACTCAACAAAAACCATCACCCTAGCCAGTGCCTGAACAAAGGCCCCAACATTAGCCGGACTAACTTGCCTACTACTACTCTCACTAGGAGGATTACCTCCCCTAACAGGATTTATACCAAAATGACTCATTATTCAAGAACTCGCCAACCAAGGGCTCGCCCTCACAGCAACCATCATTGCACTAACCGCATTACTAAGCCTATATTTTTATCTGCGCCTCACCCACGCCCTAGCCCTTACTCTATCCCCACAAACCACAAGTGCAACCACCCCTTGACGCTCAATAACCAAACAACCAACTCTCGCACTATCCCTCACTACCATCCTAGCAACATGTCTACTCCCAATGACCCCAACAATCTTCACATTAATCACATAGAGACTTAGGATAGCATTTAGACCATGAGCCTTCAAAGCTCCTAGCAGGAGTGAAAATCTCCTAGTCCCTGATTAAGACTTGCAGGACTCTACCCCACATCACCTGAATGCAACTCAGATACTTTAATTAAGCTAAAGCCTTTCTAGACGGGAAGGCCTCGATCCTACAAACTCTTAGTTAACAGCTAAGCGCTCCAGCCAGCGAGCATCCGCCTACTTTCCCCGCCGCGTCTAAGAGAGGCGGGGAAAGCTCCGGCAGACGTCAACCTGCATCTTCGGGTTTGCAACCCGACATGAACTTCACCACAGAGCTTGGTAGGAAGAGGACTCAAACCTCTGTAATCGGAGCTACAATCCGCCGCCTATGCTCTCAGCCAACCTACCTGTGGCAATCACACGTTGATTTTTCTCAACTAATCACAAAGACATTGGCACCCTTTATTTAGTATTTGGTGCCTGAGCAGGCATAGTGGGAACGGCACTAAGCCTCTTAATTCGAGCAGAACTAAGCCAACCTGGAGCACTTTTGGGGGATGATCAGATCTATAACGTCATTGTAACCGCCCATGCTTTTGTAATAATTTTTTTTATAGTGATACCTATTCTAATCGGAGGTTTTGGAAATTGACTGGTGCCACTTATGCTAGGAGCACCCGATATGGCATTTCCACGAATAAATAATATAAGCTTTTGACTTTTACCCCCCTCATTCCTCCTATTGTTGGCCTCATCTGGGGTTGAAGCGGGAGCAGGAACCGGATGGACGGTGTACCCTCCCCTAGCAGGAAACTTAGCCCACGCGGGGGCATCCGTAGACCTTACTATCTTTTCACTCCACCTGGCAGGAATTTCATCCATTCTGGGGGCTATCAACTTTATTACTACAATTATTAACATAAAACCACCTGCAATTTCGCAATATCAAACACCCCTGTTCGTCTGAGCCGTGCTGATTACAGCAGTACTTTTACTTCTTTCTCTGCCAGTACTAGCTGCTGGTATTACAATACTTCTTACAGACCGGAACCTTAACACCACCTTTTTTGACCCAGCAGGAGGAGGTGACCCAATCCTTTATCAACACCTATTCTGATTTTTTGGACACCCTGAAGTTTATATTTTAATTTTACCAGGATTTGGAATCATTTCCCACATTGTAGCCTACTATGCAGGCAAAAAAGAGCCATTCGGCTATATGGGAATAGTATGAGCTATAATAGCTATCGGACTTCTAGGATTTATCGTCTGAGCCCATCACATGTTCACTGTAGGAATAGATGTTGACACCCGGGCCTATTTCACATCTGCAACAATAATTATTGCTATTCCAACGGGAGTTAAAGTATTTAGCTGACTCGCCACCTTGCACGGAGGCGCAATTAAATGAGAAACACCAATACTCTGGGCCTTAGGTTTTATCTTCCTCTTCACAGTTGGAGGACTAACCGGCATTGTATTAGCTAATTCCTCCCTTGATATTGTTCTCCACGATACATACTATGTAGTAGCACACTTCCATTATGTCCTATCAATGGGTGCCGTATTTGCTATCGTAGCAGCATTCGTGCACTGATTCCCCCTATTCACAGGATACACCCTCCATAGTACCTGAACAAAAATCCACTTCGGAGTAATGTTTGTGGGAGTCAACCTTACCTTCTTCCCACAACACTTCCTTGGCTTAGCCGGCATGCCCCGACGATATTCTGACTACCCGGATGCATACACCCTTTGAAATACAGTCTCTTCAATTGGGTCACTGATCTCTCTAGTAGCAGTAATCATATTCCTATTTATCATCTGAGAAGCATTCGCTGCCAAACGGGAAGTGGCATCAGTAGAGCTCACCATCACAAACGTAGAATGACTTCATGGCTGCCCTCCACCCTATCATACTTATGAAGAACCAGCTTTTGTACAAGTAAAATAACGAGAAAGGAGGGAATCGAACCCCCATAAAATGGTTTCAAGCCAACCACATCACCATTCTGACACTTTCTTAATCCGAGGCACTAGTAAAAAACTTACCTTGTCTTGTCAAGACAAAATTGTGGGTGAAACCCCCGCGTGCCTTTAACAGAGCTAAATGGCACATCCCTCACAACTAGGATTGCAAGACGCGGCCTCCCCTGTAATAGAAGAATTAATCCACTTCCACGACCATGCACTAATAATTGTATTCTTAATTAGTACACTAGTCCTTTACACCATTGTAGCTATAGTCTCTATCAAACTTACTAACAAATACATCTTAGACTCCCAAGAAATTGAGATTGTATGGACCATCTTACCCGCCGTCATCCTTATTATAATTGCACTTCCATCATTACGAATTCTCTACCTCATAGATGAGATCAATGACCCCCACCTAACAATCAAAGCTATAGGACACCAGTGATACTGAAGTTATGAATACACAGACTACGAAGACCTTGGCTTTGACTCGTATATAATTCCCACACAAGACCTCACACCAGGGCAATTCCGACTCCTAGAAACTGATCATCGAATAGTGGTCCCAATAGAATCCCCAGTTCGTGTTCTAGTGTCAGCTGAAGACGTACTCCACTCCTGAGCTGTACCGGCTTTAGGGGTAAAAATGGACGCAGTACCCGGACGCCTGAACCAAACTGCCTTCATTGCCTCCCGCCCAGGTGTGTTCTATGGTCAATGCTCCGAAATCTGCGGAGCTAATCATAGCTTTATACCTATTGTAGTAGAAGCCGTCCCCTTAGAACACTTTGAAAACTGATCATCACTTATAATTGAAGACGCCTCATTAGGAAGCTAAAAAGGTATTAGCATCAGCCTTTTAAGCTGAAGTATGGTGACTCCGCCCCACCCCTAGTGACATGCCTCAATTAAATCCCGCTCCTTGATTTATAATCCTTGTATTATCATGACTTACTTTCCTAATTATCCTCCCCCCAAAGATTTTAGCCCACGAATTCAATAAAGAACCCACAGTCACAGGGGCTGAAAAACCCAAACCTGAATCCTGAAATTGACCATGATACTAAGCTTTTTTGACCAGTTTATAAGCCCTACCTACATAGGAATTCCTCTTATTGCACTAGCAATTGTCCTACCATGAATCCTCTACCCTACTCCCACCTCCCGGTGAATTAATAACCGCTTACTCACTATCCAAGGTTGATTCATCAACCGCCTAAGTCAACAGATCTTTCTTCCTATTAATCAAGGAGGACATAAATGAGCTGCCCTCTTCACGTCACTAATAGTTTTTTTAATCACCCTAAATATACTAGGACTACTACCCTACACATTCACCCCTACAACTCAACTTTCCCTTAACATAGCATTCGCCGTCCCATTATGATTAGCAACCGTAATTATTGGAATACGAAATCAACCAACAGCAGCACTTGGACATCTTCTTCCAGAAGGCACACCAACACTACTAATTCCAGTACTGATTATCATCGAAACTATTAGCCTATTTATCCGCCCCCTAGCCCTAGGAGTTCGGCTAACCGCCAACCTAACAGCAGGACACCTACTTATTCAACTAATCGCAACAGCAGCCCTAGTATTACTCCCAATAATACCCACCGTCGCAATCTTAACAGCCACCGTACTCTTGCTGCTTACCCTCTTAGAAGTTGCTGTTGCAATAATTCAAGCATATGTATTCGTCCTACTCTTAAGCCTCTACCTACAAGAAAACGTCTAATGGCCCACCAAGCACATGCATTTCACATAGTAGATCCAAGCCCTTGACCTCTCACCGGCGCAGTTGGCGCTCTCCTACTAACATCCGGTACCGCAATTTGATTTCACTTCCACTCAATAACCTTAGCAACCCTAGGATTAATCCTAACAATCCTAACAATATATCAATGGTGACGAGACATTGTCCGAGAAGGAACATTTCAAGGGCACCACACCCCTCCTGTCCAAAAAGGCCTCCGATACGGAATAATTCTTTTCATTACCTCAGAAGTATTTTTCTTTGCAGGATTCTTCTGAGCATTTTACCACTCAAGCCTCGCACCAACCCCTGAGCTCGGGGGCTGCTGGCCTCCCACAGGTATTACAACCCTCGACCCCTTCGAAGTGCCACTTTTAAACACAGCAGTCCTCCTAGCATCCGGGGTGACCGTCACATGAGCCCATCACAGCCTTATAGAAGGAGAACGAAAGCAAGCAATCCAATCTCTTACATTAACCATCCTTTTAGGGTTTTACTTCACCTTTCTTCAAGGCATAGAGTACTACGAAGCCCCATTCACTATTGCAGACGGAGTCTACGGCTCAACATTCTTCGTAGCCACAGGATTCCACGGCCTCCATGTAATTATTGGTTCAACATTCCTAGCAGTCTGCCTCTTGCGCCAAATCCTTTACCACTTCACATCAAATCACCACTTTGGCTTCGAGGCCGCTGCCTGATACTGACATTTTGTCGACGTAGTATGATTATTCCTGTACGTCTCCATTTACTGATGAGGATCTTAATCTTTCTAGTATAAAAGACAATACAAATGGCTTCCAACCATTTAATCTTAGTTAAAGCCTAAGGAAAGATAATGAACCTTATCACAACAATCCTATTAATCACGACCACCCTTTCCCTAGTCCTGATAGCAGTCTCCTTCTGACTCCCCCAAATAAATCCAGATGCAGAAAAACTATCACCCTACGAATGCGGCTTTGATCCCCTAGGATCTGCTCGTCTACCATTCTCAATACGATTTTTCTTAGTAGCAATTCTATTCCTATTATTTGACCTAGAAATTGCCCTCCTGCTGCCTCTCCCCTGAGGAAATCAGCTTCTTGAACCAAAAAATACTCTAATCTGGGCAATCGCTGTCATCATATTACTCACACTAGGCCTTGTCTATGAATGACTTCAGGGAGGCCTAGAATGAGCCGAATAGAGGGTTAGTCCAACAAAGACTTCTGATTTCGGCTTAGAAAATTATGGTGAAACCCCATAACCCTCTTATGACCCCAACGCACTTCAGCCTCACCACAGCATTCATCCTGGGCCTAATAGGAGTAGCCTTCCATCGAACCCACTTACTTTCCGCCCTACTCTGTCTAGAAGGTATAATACTATCACTTTTTATTACCCTCTCAGTGTGGTCAATTCAAATAGGGGCAATAAACTTCTCCCCCGCACCAGTCATATTACTCGCTTTCTCAGCATGCGAGGCTAGTGCAGGTCTAGCCCTTCTAGTAGCAACAGCCCGAACTCACGGCACTGACCGACTACAAAACCTAAACCTCTTACAATGCTAAAAATTCTCATCCCCACCCTCATATTATTTCCAACAATTTGACTAACCCCACAAAAATGACTATGAAGCGCCACAGTCTCACATAGCCTCATCATCGCTTTACTAAGTTTCAGTTGACTTAACTGATCATCAGAAACGGCATGATCCGCCCAAAACAACTACATAGCAATTGACCCTTTATCCTCGCCCCTTCTAGTACTCACATGCTGACTCCTCCCATTAATAATCTTGGCCAGCCAAAACCACACCCAAAGCGAACCAATCTCTCGACAACGAGTTTATATTAGCCTATTGGCCTCACTCCAAACCTTTCTTATTATAGCATTTGGGGCCACAGAAGTCATCATATTTTACATCATATTTGAAGCCACACTAGTCCCCACACTAATTATTATTACTCGCTGAGGCAACCAAGCCGAACGCCTAAATGCAGGGACATACTTTTTATTCTACACCCTTGCAGGCTCCCTACCCCTCTTAGTCGCTCTTTTACTTCTCCACACAACAACAGGCGGACTGTCAATACTAACACTCAACTTTAACCAGCCCTTGCCCCTCTCATCCTGAGGAGATAAGCTATGGTGAGCTGCTTGTTTGCTAGCCTTCTTAGTTAAAATACCCCTGTATGGAGTACACCTATGACTTCCTAAAGCACATGTAGAAGCACCAATCGCCGGCTCAATAGTACTAGCAGCAGTCTTACTAAAACTAGGCGGTTACGGAATAATTCGAATCACCCCAATCCTGGACCCCTTAACAAAAGATATAGCCTACCCCTTTATTGTCCTCGCCCTATGAGGAGTGGTGATGACAGGAACAATTTGCCTACGTCAAACTGACCTTAAATCACTCATCGCCTACTCCTCCGTCAGCCACATAGGTCTAGTAGCAAGCGGCATTTTAATTCAAACACCCTGAGGCCTAACCGGCGCCATTATCCTCATAATCGCCCACGGATTAACATCTTCCGCCCTATTCTGCCTAGCTAACACAAGCTATGAACGAACCCACAGCCGAACCATAGCCCTAGCCCGAGGAATACAAACACTATTCCCACTAACGGCAACATGATGATTCATCGCTAACCTAGCCAACCTGGCCCTCCCTCCGCTTCCTAACCTAATAGGAGAGATGATAATTATCTCAACCATATTTAACTGATCCCCCTGGTCAATTATTCTCACTGGGTTAGGAACACTGATCACCGCAAGCTACTCCTTATACATATTTCTTATAACTCAACGAGGACAAACCCCAGCCCATATCACAGCCCTTCCTCCCTACCACACACGTGAACACCTCCTTATTACACTTCACCTTGTCCCTATTATTCTTCTTACCTTCAAACCAGAACTTATATGAGGATGACTCTACTGCAAGCGTAGTTTACTAAAAACGTTGGATTGTGATTCCAAAAAAGAGGGTTAAACTCCCCCCGCCTGCCCGAGAGAGGCCTGCGGCACCAGAGACTGCTAATCTCTTCCCCCACAGTTAAAATCTGTGGCTCACTCGGCTCTTGAAGGATAATAGCCATCCATTGGTCTTAGGAACCAAAAACTCTTGGTGCAAGTCCAAGCAAGAGCTATGCAAACTACACTTGTAATAACAACCTCACTCATACTAATCTTTATCATACTGACATACCCTCTTATTACAACAATAAGCCCCACCCCCTTAAAAACAGACTGAGCAATCACCCACGTAAAATCCGCCGTTAGTGCTGCATTTGCAGTAAGCCTACTGCCAGCATTCATCTTTATAAACCAAGGACTAGAAGTAGTCGTAACAAATTGAAATTGGATAAATACATCAACATTTAATATTAACATAAGTTTCAAATTTGACTTCTACTCAATTATCTTTACACCAATCGCCCTATATGTTACATGGTCTATCCTAGAATTTGCCGCATGATACATACACGAGGACCCTTACATAAATCGCTTCTTTAAATATCTATTAACGTTCCTCATTGCAATAATTATTCTAGTCACAGCCAACAACATATTCCAACTATTTATTGGATGGGAGGGAGTGGGCATCATGTCTTTCTTACTTATCGGATGATGATATGGACGGGCCGATGCCAATACAGCTGCCCTCCAGGCAGTCATTTATAACCGAGTAGGAGACATTGGGCTTATTACAACTATGGCCTGACTTGCTACCAAATTAAACTCCTGAGAAATACAACAAATCTTCTCCCTGTCCCATGATCTAAACACAACCATCCCCACAATAGGCCTAATCATTGCCGCAACAGGCAAATCAGCACAATTTGGACTTCACCCCTGACTGCCCTCAGCAATGGAAGGACCCACCCCAGTCTCTGCCCTACTACACTCAAGCACTATGGTTGTAGCCGGAATCTTTCTTCTTATCCGCCTACACCCACTTATAGAATCCAACCAAACCAGCCTTACCATCTGTCTATGCCTAGGAGCACTAACCACATTATTTACTGCCACATGCGCCCTGACCCAAAACGACATTAAAAAAATCGTAGCATTCTCCACCTCAAGCCAATTAGGCCTAATAATAGTTACAATCGGTCTTAATCAACCCCAACTAGCCTTCCTCCACATTTGCACACACGCATTCTTTAAAGCAATACTATTCCTATGCTCAGGATCTATTATCCACAGCCTTAATGATGAACAAGATATCCGAAAAATAGGAGGACTCCACAACCTCGCCCCATTTACCTCCACATGCCTAACAATTGGAAGCCTAGCCCTCACAGGAACTCCATTCCTCGCAGGATTTTTTTCCAAAGATGCAATCATTGAAGCCCTTAACACCTCACATCTTAACGCCTGAGCCCTTACCCTGACCCTAATCGCAACCTCATTCACAGCCGCCTATAGCTTACGAGTTATTTTTTTCGTTTCAATAGGCACCCCACGATTCCTTTCACTCTCACCAATCAACGAAAACGACCCAAAAGTGATCAACCCCATCAAGCGACTAGCTTGAGGAAGTATTATTGCAGGATTAATTCTTACATCCAACATAACCCCAACCAATACCCCTATTATGACAATACCCCCATTACTAAAACTAGGAGCTCTTATTGTGACAATTATAGGACTACTAACAGCCCTAGAACTGGCTAACTTGACCTCAAAACAACTTAAAATCACCCCTAACATTAAACTGCACAACTTTTCAAACGCCCTGGGCTACTTCCCAACCACTATACACCGTCTAGTCCCCAAACTAGGGCTCACCCTAGGACAAACCATGGCCAATCAACTGGCTGACCAAACATGGATAGAGGCATCAGGACCTAAAGGACTTTCATTTACACAGCTAAAAATATCCGCCCTGACAAGCGATACGCAGCAGGGAATAATCAAGACCTACCTTACCACATTTGTCATCACACTCACACTAGCTACCCTCCTAGCTCTAACCTAACGGCCCGCAAGGCCCCCCGACTCACCCCACGAACCAACTCTAGGACTACAAACAAACTCAGTAATAATACCGAAGCACAAACTACTAACAACCCCCCACCCAAAGAGTACATAACACTAACCCCACTAACATCCTCAGAAAGCACAAAAAACTCCTTACAAGCACTAACTACCGGCAATAAGTAATCATATCAACTACTACTAAAATATATTACAAAAACTCCAATCCCCACTAAATAAAATACCACATATTCAAGAACCGAAGCATCCCACCAACCCTCAGGATAAGGCTCAGCAGATAAAGCAGCCGAATAAGCAAAAACAACCAACATACCCCCTAGATAAATTAGAAAAAGTACCACAGCCAAAAAAGAAGCCCCACACCCCGCCAAAATACCACACCCAGCCCCTGCCACCACCACCAAACCAAACGCCGCAAAATAAGGCGCCGGATTAGAGGCAACCCCCACCAGCCCTAAAACTAATAAAAAAAGCCACACACAAAAAAGATAGGACATAATTTTTACCTGGATTTTAACCAAGACCAATGACTTGAAAAACCACCGTTGTTATTCAACTATAAAAACCCTAATGGCAAGCCTACGAAAAACACACCCATTACTAAAAATTGCTAACGACGCAGTAGTTGATCTCCCAGCCCCATCCAACATTTCCGTGTGATGAAACTTTGGATCCCTACTAGGATTATGCTTGGCAACACAAATCCTCACAGGACTATTTCTAGCCATACACTACACCTCCGACATCGCAACTGCATTCTCATCAGTGGCCCACATCTGTCGAGACGTAAACTACGGATGACTGATCCGAAATATACATGCGAACGGGGCCTCATTCTTCTTCATCTGTATTTATGCACACATTGCCCGAGGACTATACTACGGGTCCTACCTATACATAGAAACATGAAATATTGGCGTAGTACTTCTCTTGCTAGTTATAATGACGGCTTTCGTGGGGTACGTATTACCCTGAGGGCAAATATCCTTTTGGGGTGCAACCGTTATTACCAACCTTCTGTCGGCCATTCCCTACGTAGGAAATGAACTAGTACAATGAATTTGAGGAGGATTTTCCGTAGACAACGCCACACTAACCCGGTTTTTCGCCTTTCACTTCTTATTCCCCTTCGTCATTGCAGGGGTTACAATCCTCCATCTTTTATTTCTCCACGAGACTGGGTCCAACAACCCAGCGGGGCTAAACTCCGACGCCGATAAAATCGCATTTCACCCCTATTTCTCATACAAAGACCTTCTAGGATTTGCAGTCATACTCCTTGCCCTAACCTCCTTGGCCTTATTTTCCCCCAACCTGCTGGGTGACCCCGACAACTTCACCCCTGCTAATCCTCTTGTTACCCCCCCTCATATTAAACCAGAGTGATATTTCTTATTTGCATACGCCATCTTACGCTCAATTCCAAACAAATTAGGAGGGGTACTGGCACTACTTTTTTCAATTCTTGTTCTCATAGTAGTACCAATCCTACACACCTCAAAACAACGAGGATTAACATTCCGACCAATTACACAATTTCTATTCTGAACCCTAGTTGCAGATGTGATTATCCTCACATGAATTGGAGGTATACCCGTCGAGCACCCCTTTATTATTATTGGACAAATCGCATCCGCACTCTACTTCACCCTATTCCTTATCCTCACCCCCCTAGCAGGATGAATAGAAAACAAAGCCCTCAACTGAAACTGCCCTAGTAGCTTAGCTCAAAGCGCCGGTCTTGTAATCCGGAGACGGAGGTTAAAATCCACCCTAAGGCCCAAAGAGGAGAGACTCAAACTCCCACCACTAACTCCCAAAGCTAGCATTCTATAATTCAAACTACCCTCTGACACTCAAATCCCACCAAACATGTCTAACTTGTATGTACATTAAAATTAAATAGTACATAATTTTACCGAATGTATACAGCAAATGGACACCGCACACCTACATGTAATGTAATACATATATTTCCAAATAGCATACAAGCATACATTATCTACATTATATAACACATGATATGTACGTGCATACATGTTATGTATAATATTACATAATATATGGTGTATATACATATTATGTATAATATTACATAGTATGTGGTACAGGCAGATACTATGAATAATATTACATTGAGGTCATGTACATACTATCAAGGAGACCACGGCAACTTTGTTAATCTATCAAGTAAGTTGAAAACCTAAGGCAAGTATGAGAAAGACAAGATCATTACTCACTTAAAAACTCCAGGCACCCAAGCAATAGAATAATCCTCATCAAACCCATCTTAATTACCTTAATGCGCGCCTCCCCATTAATAGATTATAACTTGTTGAGCCCAATAAGAACCGACCAACCAGATGAGTAGCGCATATCATGAATGATAAGATCAGGGGCAATAATTGTGGGGGTTTCACAGAATGAACTATTCCTGGCATTTGGCTCCTTTTTCAGGGCCCCACCTTCCTTAATCCCCTATAGATTGCGCGTTTGCGCATAAGTTAATGGTGGAGTACTAGTTCATTCTTTACCCACCATGCCGGGCGTTCTCTCTAATGGGCATCTGGTATTTTTTTTTCGGATAACTTTCACCTGGCATTTGACGAGTCCTTCCTAATGTTAGTCCCTTAAGGTAGAACATTTTCCTTGCATGCAAGTTCTAATAGCCAAATGTTTCATCAGCATTCATTAAAGAGTTACATAACTGTTTTCAGGTGCATAAAGTACATTCCCTTACTCCACAACCCCCTATCACAGTGCCCCCCCTGCCCAGCTGAAATTCCTTTTTTCGCGCGTATAAACCCCCTTTCCCCCTACGACCCAGACAAGCCTGTATTTATCTGTCAAACCCCGAAACCAGGAAAGACCCGACTGATGCCGTCTAGCGAGTTCCGTTTATGTGCTAGTCTTATAGTGATGCAAAAATGCAATTCCGTTTA